AGCTTATCGGCAGAAACGAATCAATTTAGATAGTCCTTTGTGGCTCCGGTGGCGACTCGATCAGCGTGTCATTGCCTCAATAGAAGTTCCCATCGAAGTTCAATATGAATCTTTGGGTACCTATCATGAGATTTATGAGCACTATCTAATAGTAAGAAGTTTCAAAAAAGAAATCCTTTGTATATACATTCGAACCACTCTTGGTCATATTTCTTTTTATCGAGAAATAGAAGAAGCCATACAAGGATTTTGTCGGGCCTACTCATACGCTACCTAAGATAAGTAATTGTGTGATACCGTGGGTGGGAATTTGGTTCTCTACGGTTCGGCCGGTATCATAATTTACGAATTTCTATGTGAATCAAGATCGAGGAGAGGGAGTCTTCAAATCACTGACTCAAACCCATTGTTGAATACTACTCAGAGAAAAGGGAAGGTACTTATGGCAGAAGGCGCCGATCTGGTCTTTCACAATAAAGTGATAGATGCAACTGCCATGAAACGACTTATTAGCAAATTAATAGATCACTTCGGAATGGCATATACATCGCACATCCTGGATCAAGTAAAGACTCTGGGGTTCCAGCAAGCCACTGCCACATCCATTTCATTAGGAATTGATGATCTTCTAACAATACCCTCTAAGGGATGGATAGTCCAAGATGCTGAACAACAAAGTTTCGTTTTTGAAAAGCACCATCATTATGGGAATGTACACGCGGTAGAGAAATTGCGTCAATCCATTGAAATATGGCATGCTACAAGTGAATATTTGAGACAAGAAATGCATCCTAATTTTAAGATGACTGATCCTTCTAATCCAATCCATATAATGTCCTTTTCGGGAGCTAGAGGAAATGCATCCCAGGTACATCAATTAGTAGGTATGAGAGGATTAATGTCGGACCCCCAAGGACAAATGATTGATTTACCCATTCAAAGCAATTTACGCGAAGGACTTTCTTTAACGGAATATATCATTTCCTGTTACGGAGCCCGCAAAGGAGTTGTGGATACTGCTGTACGAACATCAGATGCTGGATACCTCACGCGTAGACTTGTTGAAGTAGTTCAACACATTGTTGTGCGTAGAACGGATTGTGGAACTATCCGAGGTATTTCCATGAGTTCTCGAAATGGGATGACGGAACGAATTTGGACCCAAACACTAATTGGTCGTGTATTAGCAGACGATATATATATGGGTCTACGTTGCATCGCCGCTCGAAATCAAGATCTTGGGATTGAACTTGTCAATCGATTCATAACCTTTCGAGCACAATCAATATATATTCGAACCCCCTTTATTTGCAGGAGTACATCTTGGATCTGTCGATTATGTTATGGTCGGAGTCCCGCTCATGGCGATCTGGTCGAATTGGGAGAAGCAGTAGGTATTATTGCGGGTCAATCAATTGGGGAACCGGGGACTCAACTAACATTAAGAACTTTTCATACCGGTGGAGTATTCACAGGTGGTACTGCAGAACATGTACGAGCCCCCTTTAATGGAAAAATAAAATTCAATGAGGATTTGGTTCATCCCACACGTACACGTCATGGACATCCTGCTTTTCTATGTTATATGGACCTATATGTAACTATTGAGGGTCAGGATATTCTACAAAATGTCAATATTCCACCAAAAAGTTTTCTTTTTGTTCAAAATGATCAATATGTAGAATCAGAACAAGTGATTGCTGAGATTCACGCCGGAAAGCCCACTTTCCGTTTGAAAGAAAGGGTTCGAAAACATATTTATTCTGATTCAGGGGGAGAAATGCACTGGAGTACCGATGTGTACCATGCGCCGGAATATATATATGGTAATGTTCATCTCTTACCAAAAACAAGCCATTTATGGATATTATCAGGAGGTCTGTGCGGATCCAGTATAGTCCCCCCTTCGCTCCACAAGGATCAAGATCAAATGCATGTTCATTCTCTTTCTGTCGAACGTAGATCTATTTCTGACCTCTCAGTGACTAATGATCAAGTGAGACACAAATTGTTTAGTTCGGATCCTTCCGGTAAAAAAAAAGGGGGGGTTCTTGATTATTCAGGACCCGATCGAATCCTATCTAATGGACATTGGAATTTCCTATACCCCCCCCCTCTCCACGAGAACTCTGATTTATTGGCGAAAGCGCGAAGAAATAGATTAATCATACCATTCCAATATGATCAAGAACGGGAGAAAGAACAAGAACCAATGTCCCATTCTGGTATCTCGATTGAAATACCCATAAATGGTATTTTACGAAGAAATAGTATTCTTGCTTATTTCGACGATCCACGATACAAAAGAAGCAGTTCGGGAATGACTAAATATGGGACCGTAGAGGTGGAAGCAACCGTCAAAAAAGAAGATTTGATTCAGTATCGAGGAACAAAAGAATTTAGGCCGAAATACCAAACGAAAGTAGATCGATTTTTTTTCATTCCCGAAGAAGTGCATATCTTTCCCGGATCTTCGCCCATAATGGTACGGAACAATAGTATCATTGGACTAGATACACGAATCGCTTTAAATACAAGAAGCCGAGTGGGTGGATTGGTCCGAGTGGAGAGAAAAAAAAAAAAGATTGAACTTAAAATCTTTTCTGGAGATATCCATTTTCCTGGAGAGACAGATAAGATATCCCGGCACAGCGGCATCTTGATATCACCAGGAACGGGAAAAAAAAACTCTAAGAAATCAAACCAATTGAAAAATTGGATCTATGTCCAACGGATCACACCTACTAAGAAAAGGTATTTTGTTTTGGTTCGACCCGTAGTCACATATGAAATAGCCGATGGGATCAACTTATCAACGCTTTTCCCCCAGGATCTGTTGCAGGAAAAGGATAATGTGCAGCTACAAGTTGTCAATTATCTCCTTTATGGAAATGGAAAACCAATTCGAGGAATTTATCACACAACTATTCAATTAGTTCGGACTTGTTTAGTATTGAATTGGGAACAAGACCGAAAAGGTTCTATAGAAGAGGTTCATGCTTCCTTTGTTGAAGTAAGGACAAAAGATCTGATTCGAGACTTTATCAGAATTGATTTGGCGAGGCCCCCTATTTCGTATATCGGAAAAAGGAATGATACGGCAGGTTCAGGGTTGATCCCAAATAATGGATCAGATCGCACCAATATCAATCCTTTGTCTTCCAAGGCGAGGATTCAATCACTTACCCAACATCAAGGAACTATTCATACGTTTCTGAATAGAAATAAGGAATGCCAATCTTTTCGAATTTTGTCATCATCGGATTGTTCTCGAATTTGTCCAGTCAATGGTTCAAAATGTCACAAGGTGACAAAAGAACTAATTTCAATTAAAGAGAATCCTATGATTCCCATTAGGAATTCGTTAGGTCTCTTAGGGACTGTACCTAAAATCGCGAATTTTTATTCATCTTATCGTTTAAGAACTCATAATCCAATTTTTTTAAATAAATATTTGCTACTTGACAATTTAAAACAGACTTTCCAAGCACTTAAATACTATTTAATGGATGAAAATGAGAGAATTTCTAATCTCGATCCGCGCAGTAACATCATTTTGAATCTATTCGATTTGAATTGGTGCTTCCTCCGTCACGAGTATTGTGAGGAGACATCCACAATAATTAGACTTGGACAGTTTCTTTGTGAAAATGTATGTATATCCAAATACGGACCACACAGAAAATCTGGCCAAGTTCTAATTGTTCATGTTGACTACTTAGTAATAAGATACGCTAAGCCTCATTTGGCCACTCGAGGAGCAACCATCCATGGCCATTACGGAGAAATCCTTTACGAAGGAGATACATTAGTTTCATTTCTATATGAAAAATCGAGATCGGGTGATATAACGCAAGGTCTTCCAAAAGTAGAACAAGTGTTAGAAGTGCGTTCGATTGAATCAATATCGATGAACTTAGAAAAGAGGATTGAAGGTTGGAATGAGCATATAAGAAGAATTCTTGGAATTCCGTGGGGATTCGTGATTGGCACTGAGCTAACCATAGCGCAAAGTCGTATCTCTTTGATTAATAAGATCCAAAAGGTTTATCGATCCCAAGGGGTACAGATCCATAATAGGCATATAGAGATTATTGTACATCAAATAACATCCAAGGTGTTGGTTTCAGAAGATGGAATGTCTAATGTTTTTTCACCTGGCGAACTAATTGGATTCTTGCGGGCGGAACGAACAGTGCGTGCTTTGGAAGAAGCGCTCTGTTACCGAGCCATCTTATTGGGAATAACGAAAGCATCTCTGAATACCCAAAGCTTCATATCTGAAGCGAGTTTTCAAGAAACCGCTCGGGTTTTAGCAAAAGCCGCTCTACGAGGCCGCATTGATTGGTTGAAAGGCCTGAAAGAGAACGTTGTTCTGGGGGGGATGATACCTGTTGGTACCGGATTCAAAGAATTAGTGCACCGTTCAAGGCAACACAACAACATTCCTTTGGAAATAAAAAAGAAGCATCTATTCGAGGGGGAAATGAGAGATATTTTGTTCCACCACAGAGAATTATTGGGTTCTTGCATCCCAAAGAATTTCCATGATACAGCAGAACAATCATTTACGGGATTTCATAATTCCTAAGAGCAGATTCATTCTTTTCTTTTCCATTTTTTAACTATCTGGTTCTGGTCTTAGTCCGGTCATTTGATTTTGTAAATAAGGATAATAATGAATAGAAAGGAATTAATGACTTGGACCATATATCAACGGCCCATCTCCGGTCGAAGGTTCCGTCGGAACAATTATTTATTTCATGGTACCTCGTCTCTTTTTTTTTCGAAAAAAAAAAGAGGGAAGGTGTGGGGAGAAATGACAAAAAGATATTGGAACGTCAATTTGGAAGAGATGGTGAAGGCAAGAGTCCATTTGGGTCATGGTATTAAGAAATGGAATCCTAGAATGGCACCTTACATCTATGCAAAGCGTAAAAATATTCATATTACAAATCTTACTAGAACTGCTCGTTTTTTATCGGAAGCTTGCAATTTAGTTTTTGATGCAGCAAGTAGGGGAAAACACTTCTTAATAGTTGGTACAAAAAAGAAAATAGCTAGTTCAGTGGCATCCGCTGCAATAAAGGCTCGGTGTCATTATGTTACTAAAAAATGGACCGGTGGTATGTTAACGAATTGGTCCACTACAGAAAGGAGACTTCATAAGTTCAGGGACTTGAGAGCGGAACAAAAGACGGGGAAACTCAACCGTCTCCCGAAAAAAGAAGCAGCAATATTGAAAAGACAATTATCCCACTTGCAAAAATATCTGGGTGGGATCAAATATATGACAAGGTTACCCGATATTGTCATCATCGTTAATCAGCAAGAGGAATATATGGCTCTTCAAGAATGTCTCATTTTAGGAATTCCAACGATTTGTTTAATCGATACAAATTGTGACCCGGATCTCGCAGATATTTCGATTCCAGCCAACGATGACGCTAGAAGATCAGTCCGATTGATTCTTAACAAATTAGTATCCGCAATTTGTAAGGGGCGTTCTAGCTCTATAAGAAATCGTTGATTAATAATAAGATAAGTATAAGTAAATGTTTTTGGAACTCTATAAATTGATTGAATCGGTTACTATTCCTGAATCTCAAAAAATAGATCCTGAATCTCAAAAAATAGACCAAAAGCACTGAGAATATTATCTAATTACTTAGTAAAATATACCATTAAAGTGGGCGAGCCAAGAAAGAGATGGTTGAATCAAAATAATTCCTTTTTATGTTCTATTTTTGTCAGAGAGCAATATGAATGTTCTACCATGTTCCATCAACACACTAAAAGAAGGGTTATACGATCTATCCGGTGTGGAAGTAGGCCAGCATTTCTATTGGCAACTAGGGGGTTTCCAAGTCCACGCCCAAGTACTTATCACTTCTTGGGTCGTAATTGCTATCTTACTAGGTTCAGTCAGTATAGCTGTTCGGAATCCACAAACCATTCCAACAGACGGTCAGAATTTCTTCGAATATGTCCTTGAATTCATTCGAGACTTGAGCAAAACCCAAATTGGAGAAGAATATGGCCCTTGGGTTCCCTTTATTGGAACTATGTTCCTATTTATTTTTGTTTCTAACTGGTCAGGTGCTCTTTTACCTCGGAAAATTATACAGTTACCTCATGGGGAGTTAGCTGCACCGACGAATGATATAAATACTACTGTTGCTTTAGCTTTACCCACGTCAGTGGCATATTTCTATGCGGGTCTTACCAAAAAGGGATTGAATTATTTCGGTAAATACATTCAACCAACTCCAATACTTTTACCAATTAACATCCTAGAAGATTTCACAAAACCTTTATCGCTTAGTTTTCGACTTTTCGGGAATATATTGGCTGATGAATTAGTAGTTGTTGTTCTTGTTTCTTTAGTACCTTCAGTAGTTCCTATACCTGTTATGTTCCTTGGATTATTTACAAGTGGGATTCAAGCTCTTATTTTTGCAACTTTAGCTGCGGCTTATATAGGCGAATCCATGGAAGGTCATCATTGACTAGCTTGTCCCACCCGTCGGTGGCTCAAGAGAATTTACTTGGGAACATAATAGATACTAATATGTTATATATGGTCTGGAGTAAGACCAAACAAAAAGGGTGTACGATTTTAGGGAATTGTAAAAATGTAAAAAGGGGGTCTAATCTAAAAGATCTTTTTCCTAAGATTCATGCTTGGTCCATTTATTCATACCTCTCCAATCAATATTCTATTTATATTTGTTCGGTCAATGACGATTCTTAATTGGAATAAGATAATTGGAATAAGAAAAGAATTCTTATGTTTATCTGTTTCCGGCGTACGACTAAACAAAAAAAAAAGAAAAACGGATAGAATCATTTCCATTTCATTTTATTTCATTCAATTCAACAATTGATCCAATTGAGTGACAATTGGATCAATCCAATCTCGATATTGATATGTAAGAATTCTGGGGCTGATGAATCCGTACCTTTCTATCCACGCGGATAATGATAAGGAGAAGAGTTGACAAACAAATAAAATTCATCAAAAAGTCGGTTAGGGAGAGATATATGTAATGGCTATAAGCCAACCCTTTGTATGTTTCGAAGAATCATTTTAGAATCCGATTCAATATAAGATCGGATGGTTTACGTTATGGACGAAACGTATGTATATTGAATATTAGATATTCACTAGTTCTATATATATATGGACTATCCCTCTATTACATCCTACTGAATTTCGATGGATTTCCTTCTAAGTCCTTCCGTTTCATCTGTAACTGTGGATTGAATGAATAAACAGATGAAGTCAAGCATATAGAAGAGAAATAGCGAACAATTGAAAGAATGATTCGAAACAAGGAAACGGAAGAACTAGAATCCTATGGATTTCCAAAAATTCCACGGGTAGGAACTAAAAACGAGATATCGAAGTAGTTCTAATGATTCAGAATATTATTACTTCCGTTCGGAGTTCTTAGTTACTTTGAAGGTATGGATCTTAGTAATGGAATTATTAACTAA